CACCTTTATTTCCTAGTTATAAAGAAAAAACAAAAAAAGTGCAGCTGGTTGGATCCAGCCTATTATTGAAATAAACAACTCGCACACACTCCCTTTCCAAAAAAGATCAATACACCAAGTACTACACTTAGATTTATTGGATTTGTTGCTAAAATATCGGTATTAAATCCGAAACTCCCGGCGGATGGCCAGTGACCCAGGGAGACGAAAGAATCGGTTACATTTTTCATATGATCTCCTCTTATAGATAGGACTAATTGAACAGAGCTTGTATTACTTTGCCCCCTTTTTTATTTGATTGATTTTTTTATCAATTTCCTTATTTTATTTCTCAGTATCAGTATATATTAAATTTTTTAATGATTTAAATTCATATTTTTTTCTTATTTCAATTCAAGTTCCCAATAAGAAAAATAAGAAAAAACTTAATTGGCTTTGTCTTAGTTTTAGGTCCCCCGCCTCATGTCAATTGCGAAATACCAGATTTGTTGCAACGCTTCCTAAAAACAAAAAAGGGGGGGTTCCGTTGGACTAAGAACGGGAGAAAGCGAGCGGATTCGCTAATTTTATTTCTGATCCTCAAATTAGTCCTTCCCCTGAAGTCTCAACGAATAATTGAAAGTTATTGCAGGAGTGAAATCTTGATATAATTCGAAAAAACAAGCGACAAGACCCAAGACCGAGGTAATAAAAAAAATAATTTCACTCACATTTCTAGGATTAAACTAAACAAAAGGATTTGCAAATAAAAGTGCTAATGCCACGACTAGCCCATAAATTGTTAAAGCTTCCATAAAAGCCAGACTAAGCAATAAAGTACCTCGGATTTTACCCTCTGCCTCCGGTTGTCTCGCGATACCTTCGACGGCTTGTCCCGCAGCAGTACCTTGACCAACTCCAGGTCCAATAGAAGCCAGCCCTACGGCCAATCCAGCAGCAATAACGGAAGCGGCAGAAATCAGTGGATTCATGGTAAGCTCCTCGCACAAAAATAAAGAAATGGTTAATGATACAATCAACCAATGAATTATGAATTATTATTCCTTCCGTCCATTATTAATCCTAAGATCTAGCCTGTCCTGTCGAAATAACAAAGACCTATGAATTCAAATTAAAGTAATAAGAATGTTGAATCATACGAACTACTTCGCTATCTCGTTTTTCATTCCTATCCATGGAGTTTTTAGAAATCCATACCATAGGATTCTAGTTCTTCCATTTCTTTGATCGGAACCGCTCTTTCAATTCCTTTAGTTCAATTCTTCACTCCGTCTCTTCTATATGCTTGCTTTCGTCTGTTTATTTATTCGTCCCAAACGAAACAGAAGGACTTTTATTGGAATCCCCAGCAAAATTCACGGTGTGGTGGGAAAGGAAAAAAGATATATGATCCTTCATATATAACTAGTAAATATCTAATATCACATATACATGTGTTTCTTCCATAACGTAAACCAACCATTTACATCTTTTATTCAACCGGATTTTAGAATTATTCGTTGAAACATACATAAGAGTTGGTTTTTGGTTTATAGCCATTACATATACTTAATATACTTACCCCTAACCCATTATTTTATGAAGTTTGTAAATTATTCGTTTACTTTTCCTTATCCCGCATGACTACAAACAGACGAATTAATTAGTATGACTCATTACAAATCAATACAATATCAAGATTTGATACCCAATTGCGCGCAATTAATCGGAATTTTTGCCAATCGGGGAAACTCAAATGAAATGGGAATAGTTTTTTAGAACATCGTTAATAGCATGTCGTAACCAGATCACATAACAATTCTTAATAAAAAATGCAAATTATGAATTGTCATATTGTGATTAACTGAACAAATCGAAATAGAATATTTATTAGAAGGAAGGGGTATGACATAAATTGGCCAAACGGGAATCCTGGGAAAAAGATCTTTTAGATCTCTTTCCTTTTTTTACTACTTACTACTACTCTAAATCGTATATACTCTATTTGTATATATTATGTTCCAAACTAGTTTATCTGAATTGCCCATACGTTGCGGTGGGATAAACTCAAAAAATTCAAAGATAGTCAATGATGCCCCTCCATGGATTCCCCTATATAAGCCGCGGCTAAAGTTGCAAAAATAAGAGCTTGAATACCGCTTGTAAATAATCCAAGGAACATGACAGGTATAGGAACCACTGAAGGTACTAAAGAAACAAGAACAACAACTACTAATTCATCGGCCAATATATTCCCAAAAAGTCGAAAGCTAAGTGATAGGGGTTTTGTGAAATCTTCTAAGATGTTAATAGGTAAAAGGATTGGGGTTGGTTGAATGTATTTACCAAAATAACCCAATCCTTTTTTTGTAAGCCCCGCATAGAAATATGCTACTGACGTAGGTAAAGCTAAAGCAACAGTAGTATTTATATCATTAGTGGGTGCGGCTAACTCCCCATGAGGTAACTGTATGATTTTCCGAGGTAAAAGAGCACCTGACCAGTTAGAAACAAAAATAAATAAGAACATAGTTCCAATAAAGGGAACCCAGGGACCATATTCTTCTCCAATTTGAGTTTTACTCAAGTCTCGAATGAATTCAAGGACATATTCGAAGAAATTTTGACCGCCGGTAGGAATGGTTTGTGGGTTTCGAACAGCTATAGCGGCAGAACCTAGTAAGATAGCCATTACGACCCAAGAAGTAATAAGTACCTGGGCATGTACTTGGAAACTCCCTATTTGCCAATAGAAATGCTGGCCTACTTCCACACCGGATATATCGTATAGCCCTTTTAGTGTGTTGATGGAACATGGTAGAACATTCATATTGACCTCTGACAAAAATAGAACTTAAAAAGTAATTATTTTGATTCAACCATCTCTTTCTTGATTCGCCCACTTGTATATTATATTTCGGATACCAAGTAATTACATAATATTCCCGGCACTTTTTATCTCTTTTTTGATATTCATAATATAGTAACCGATTCCATAAATCTATGGAGTTCCCGAAGTAATTGACTTATCTTATTATTAATCAACGATTTCTTATATAGCTAGAACGACCCTCACAAATTGCAGCTATTAATTTGTTAAGAATGAATCGGATTGACGCTATAGCATCATCATTGGCGGGAATCGAAATATCTGCAAGATCCGGGTCACAATTTGTATCGATTAGACAAATGGTTGGAATTCCCAAAGTGACACATTCTCGAAGAGCCGTATATTCTTCTTGCTGATCAACGATGATTACAATATCGGGCAACCCCGTCATATATTTGATACCACCCAGATATGTTTGCAAGTGAGATAATTGTCTCTTCAACATTGCTGCATCTCTTTTCGGAAGACGGTTGAATCTTCCCGTCTTTTGTTCCGCTCTCAAGTCCCTGAACTTATGGAGTCTCGTTTCCGTAGTGGACCAATTCGTTGACATACCACCGAGCCATTTTTTATTAACATAATGACATCGAGCCTTTATTGCGGCCGATGCTACTGAATCTGCTGCTTTATTTTTGGTACCAACTATTAAGAATTGTTTTCCCCTACTTGATGCATCAAAAACTAAATCGCAAGCTTCTGATAAAAAACGCGCAGTTCTAGTAAGATTTGTAATATGAATACCTTTACGTTTTGCAGAGATGTAAGGTGCCATTCTAGGATTCCATTTCCTAGTACCATGACCAAAATGCACCCCCGCTTCCATCATCTCTTCCAAATTTATGTTCCAATATTTTCTTGTCATTTCTCCCCACACTTCTTCTTTTTTTTAAGAGACGAGATACCCTGAAAATAAAAAATTGTTCCGAAGGAACCTTATACCGGAGATTGAACAGGGATACACGGTCCAAGCGATTACTTCCTTTCTATTGGTTATAACCAGACCCGGTAGTTAAAGTTAAGTTCAAAAGATGAATCCGTTCTTAGGAATCAATAAAGCCCATATTGTTCTGATATATCCTGGAAATTCTTTGGAATACAAGAAGAAAAAAATTCTCTGTGGTGGAACAAAATATCTTTCATGCCCCCTTCAAATAGATTCTTATTTTTGATTTCCAACGAAATATGGCGGTGTTGACTTGAACGGTGCACTAATCCTTTGAATCCGGTACCAACAGGTATCATACCCCCCAAAACAACGTTCTCTTTCAGACCCTTCAACCAATCGATACGACCTCGTAGAGCCGCTTTTGCTAAAACGCGAGCGGTTTCTTGAAAACTCGCTTCGGATATAAAACTTTGAGTATTCAGAGACGCCCTCGTTATTCCCAATAAGACGGCTCGGTAACAGATCGCTTCTTCCAACGCACGCCCTGTTCGTTCCGCTCGCAACAATCCAATAAGTTCGCCGGGTGAAAAAACATTAGACATTCCATCTTCTGAAACCAACACTTTTGATGTTATTTGACGTACAATAATTTCGATATGCCTATTATGGATCTGCACTCCCTGTGATCGATAAACCTTTTGAATCTTATTAACCAAAGAGATACGACTTTGCGCTATGGTTAGCTCAGCGCCAATCAGGAATCCCCAAGGAATCCCAAGAATTCTTGTTATACATCCGTTCCAACCCTCCACCCTCCTTTCTAAGTTCATTGATATTGAATCAATCGAACGCACTTCTAACACTTGTTCGACTTTTGGAAGACCCTGCGTTATATCACCAGATCTCGATTTTTCATATATAAATGTAACTAATGTATCCCCTTCATAAAGTATTTCTCCATAATGACCATGAACGGTTGCTCCCGAAGTAGACAAATAGGGCTTAGCAGATCTTATTACTAAAGAGTCAACATGAACAATTAGAACCTGACCAGATTTTAGATGTGGTCCATATTTAGATATAGATACATTTTCACAAAAAAACTGTCCAAGACTAATTATTATTGAGGGTTCTTCACAATAATCCTGATGGAGAAAATACCAATTCCAATTCAATAGATTTAAAATCATGTTACTGCATGGATCGGAATTATAAATTCTCCCATTTTCATCCATTAAAAAATAT